ACTTTCAAATTCAGAGAAACCCTGGAATTAAAAATGGGCAATCCTGAGCCAAATCCTATTTTACGAAAACAAATAAGGGTTCAGAAGAAAGCGAGAATAAAAAAAGGATAGGTGCAGAGACTCAATGGAAGCTGTTCTAACAAGTGGGGTTGACTTCTTTACGTTATTACATTAACGTAATCCTTATATCAAAACTACAGAAAGGATAAACCTATATACATACGTATATGTACTGAAATCCTATCTCAAATGATTAATGACGACCCGAATCTTTATTTATTTATATTTCTATAAATAATAAATAAAAATCGAAAGAGTTGTTGTGAATCGATCCAAATTGAAGAAAGAATCGAATATTTATTAATAAAATTTATCGTACGAGAATAAAGATAGAGTCCCATTCCACACGTCAATACCGACAAGAATGAAATTTATAGGAAGAGGAAAATCCGTCGACTTTAGAAATCGTGAGGGTTCGAGTCCCTCTATCCCCAAAAAGGCCCGTTTGATTCCCCAATTATTTATCCGATCCGCTCTTTTCGTTTCGTTAGCGGTTTAAAATTCGTTATGTTTTTCAATCATTCTACTCTTTTACAAATGGATCTGATTGTGGAAATTTTTTTTTTTCTTATTACAATATTTGTGATATATATGATACGCGTACAAATGAACATCTTTGAGGAAGGTATCCCCACTTCCAATTTGAATGATTAACAATACATATCATTTCTTGTACTGTATTAAAACTTATAAAGTTTTCTTTTTGAAGATCCAAGAAATTACAGGGTCTGGATAAAGCTTTGTAAGACTTTTTTTGTCTTTTTAATTGACATAAACTCAAGTTATCTATTAAAATAAGGACGATGCACGGATAATGGTCGGGATAGCTCAGCTGGTAGAGCAGAGGACTGAAAATCCTCGTGTCACCAGTTCAAATCTGGTTCCTGGCACATGATTTATTTGTATGAGTATCCGTTTTACAAATGAATTGATATGGGTCAACATACATATTCATTACTAGTCTATATCATGATAGATACTTATCTATCTAGGTGTCTGAGAATATACCCTTTCCTAGAATTATAGAATAGATGAGTAAAGAGTATGTCTATAAAATCTGTAAAATAAAAAAAAATTAGATTTTACTTCCTTTTCTTTTTTATTTGTTCATACGGTGTCTCTTACCGTTCAAAAACAATGTTAATACTTTAGATATTTAATACTTCATACATATTAAAATAGAAAGGTTAAATTAATTGGTTGAAAGACTCAAAGGTATAGTCTCGCGGAGTTGAAAGGTGGGAATAACCAAGATTCATTTCAGATACAGTACAAATAAAATCCAAGCCCTCCTCTCATTTCGTTGTCTTTTCTTTTCATATTCTATTTCTTCATTTCCTCCTATGTGACTTTGTCGAACTCATTTAAGTTTTGTGCGTGGTACATAGTTCATGATGCGAAACTCTTTTAGGTCATCCTAATACTAATTGTATTTTTTTAATTGTCTTGTTTTTTTTTTTATTTATCCTTTTTATTTCTATTTTTTATTGTTTCTATTCAAATAAATAAATATATAATATATAAAAATAGAAACAATTTTTTTTTATTCTATTTATTTTGTATTATTTATTTGTATTTGATTTATATTTTATTTCGTTTTATTTAGCCCATTTAGAATAGAATGCGAATGAGACTTCCATTACGCTCTTTGGTCTATAAGAGAACGTACAAACATTATTTGAATACCTGGAGTTGTAGAAGTGAAAATTAGTTTCTTATTTTATTATTTATATTTAATTTTATTATTTATATTTAATGAGCATCCTGTATTTCATAAAAATTCGGGGCAATATAATCCTTACGTAAGGGCCATCCTATCCAACTTTCGGGCATTAAGATACGTTTCAGACGTGGATGATTATCATAAAAGATTCCCAACATATCATAAGATTCCCTTTCTTGAAAATCCGCACTTTTCCAAACCCAGAAAACAGACGGAATTCTAGGATTCCACCTTGGGGCAAATACTTTTATACATACCTCTTCTGGTTGATCTATACCATAAGCTATTCTCGTAAGATGATACACACTAGCTAACAGTCCGCCCGGTGCTACATCATAGGCACATTGGGAACGTAAATAATTGTAACCATATACATATAAAATGACAGCAATGGAATGCCAATCCCCAGGCTTTATTTGTAAAGTCTCTATTCCTTGGTAGTCGAAGCCCAAAGATCTATGAACTAACCCATGTTTGGCTAGCCAAGCAGACAAACGACCTTGCATCTTTTTTATCTCTCCCACATTTTGATTTGTATAAAACTTTTATTTGTCTCTATAAGTTAAGTATTTCACATTTACGATGAAATTTATGAAAATTATTGTTTGTTATTATGTAAAAAAATGTGAAAAAAAAAAAAATCCTGCCTAATTCACTAATTCGGGGGAAGATACTGAACTCTTGTTGTATTTGAAAAATATTTCAAGAGGGATCTCC